TTCGGAAGGATCTTATCTCATAATTATCCATGGCTGTTTATGTCTCTAGCGCGACTGCTTGATGAAATTGGAGGGAAGTGGAGTAAATGGCCGACACTACTGGAAGGATTCCTCTTTGGATAATAGGTACTGTAACTGGTATTATTGTGATTGGTTTAATAGGTATTTTCTTTTATGGTTCATATTCCGGATTAGGTTCATCCTTATAGTAATCGGATGAATTGAGTTATAGACATGACAGCGTAGGAACTCAACGGGATCCCCTTATTTCTTTGTCTGATTCTAGGGCAAAGGAAAGGGCCCGTTAGGTTCTTAAGAATCGAGGCAGAGTCTTTAAATCACAAAGTGGGTTTATTTTGTTGCTGTTTCAAAAAACAACTTATGGTCTTTATGATTATACTTTTGAGAACTTCATTGATTTATTCCGAACACCCCTTCTTTAGTATTTATGGGTACTTTAAAAGTTAGAACAAAGGAGGAATTATAGGATTAAATATATACTATTTAAATATATACTATATTCTATATTAGTATATTAGTATATTTAGTATATTTCTAATTTCTGTAAATCTACTTCATAGATATCGTACATTTCCTATACTCTCTTTATTATCTTAGACAATTTGAAATTTTTGATAAGTTCAGTGAATAAGTTCTATTTTTCTTTTTTGGTTTGGCGACTAATTTCTTGTACGGAATACATAAAAAAAAGTTCTGATACATCTGTAAAACGAAAACCAAGACTAGTAATTTTTAGCAAATAGGCTAAAAACTCATTCCTATTTCGACACAAGAAAAGGAATTTTCTACATCCCTTTCTTGTGTCAAGGACTAGGAACTAATGATTCCTAAAATTATGTGTTCCCCACATTTATAGTTCGTTATATTAATATTACGCGCTTACTTATGCTAACATCTAGCCTACTTTTAGGACATTACAATCGGGTAATAGTCCTATATTTAGACCACTTCAATCTTGCTAAAAACAACAAAAAAAGAGGCGAAAAGGTAAGAAATGCTATAACATAAAAAAATAAAAAAACGAAAAATTTTTTCGTTTGTTTTTTGTTTAAAGTAAAAGTTTAAAGTAAAAAAAAAAAAAAGATTTTCCAAATTTATTTTCTCGATCATACATAATTGAGACCACGAATTTCTAGACTCGAAGATTTACGAACCGGATGTCCATAAATCTTAGAGTCTAGAAATTCATTTCGGCCAATTGAACCTTCTCGAATTGTTTCTTTTTAAGAACCAAAAAGATTTGTGCCAAAATAACAGATGCCAAGAAGAACAAAAGACCTTGGATACGTAATGGATCTTGAAGTACTATTTCTGCCTCTCCCTGACCAAATCCACCCACATTAGGATTACTCGTTAATGGTTGATCCAATTTGATCGACTCGCCTTCTGAAACAAGAAGTTCTGGTCCGGGAGGTATAATATCAAGCACTTGACGTCCATCCGATGGATCTGTTATGGATATTTCATATCCGCCCTTTTCTTTTCGTAAAATTTTACTTACTATACCCGCTCCTGTAGCATTATAAACTGTATTGTTACTCTTGCTTCCGTCGGGATAAATCTGACCCCGACCCCTATTTCCCCCTACATATATAGGATATTTTAAGAAGTAAACATCTTTTTTATTAGCGGGGTCGGGGGAAAGAATAGGAAAGGTTATTTCACTATATTTTTGACCAGGGACAGGACCTATCACAAGAATATTTTTTTTAGCGGGGCCGTAGCTCTGAAAAGATAAATTGCCTATCTTTTCCTTCATCTCGGGAGAAATACGATCGGAAGGGGCTAATTCAAACCCCTCCGGTAAAATAAGAACAGCTCCCACATTCAAACCCCCCTTCTTACCATTAGCAAGAACTTGTTTCACTTGTTTATCATAAGGAATTCGAACAACTGCTTCGAATACAGTATTTGGAAGTACCGCTTGTGGAACCTCAATATCCACAGGCTTATTAGCTAAATGGCAATTGGCGCAGACAATACGCCCAGTTGCTTCTCGTGGATTTTCATAACCCTGCTGGGCAAAAACGGGATATCCACTTGCAATGGATGTCCACGTTAGGATATATATAATGAGCGATACCGAAATAGATCGAGTAATCTCTTCCTTTATCCAAGAAAAAGTATTTCTAGTTTGCATGGTCTAATCATTGATCCGAAAATTTCTACAATAAATTGAGTAGGTCGCTAGTATAGTTCCCTATCCACGATTCTGCTATTTAATGGAATCCTTTTACTGGACTACTATAGGAGAAAATCCCCGTATAGAAACTTTGTAATGCTTATATAGAACTAGAGAGTAAGAAACATGAGAATTGATTAGATTAATATTGGTAGATCATTTATCAATATCAATCATTCATTGCATGATAAATAACTACAAGTGATGGAGATAGACGATTTAAATAACGGAAAATCCAATATTTAAAAAAAGTATCCAGAATAACTGGAAAGGTGGAAACAAGACCAGATACTATTTGATCATTATTCCCAAATCCAAAATCTTTGTAGACATAACCAATCATCAGTTCCCACCCATGGGGTGAATGAAATCCGATACATAAATCGGTTACTAAAAGAATCGAAAAAGCTTTTACTGTATCACTTAAGTTATATAGGAATTCCTGAACCCAAGAATTAATGAGAACAAGTTCGTTATTACCTAAAATAGAATAACCGATTAGAATAATAAAACAGATTAGATTGGTCGAGAAGTGCAAAATCATATGGATAAGATCCTCGTTGTATATCTTGATTAATTGTATCGTTTCTTTGTGGATTTCTATAGGAAACTTTTCTAGATGTGTCTCCGAGGATTCCTTGATCATTTGATCCAAGAAGAGGATTTGCTCTAAGTCTATGAACTTTTTTAGAATAATTTTTTCTTGAATATCATTCAAGAATATTTCAGATTTCCCCGTAGTGGACCAATTAGTAACCCAGGATTCCATACTTTTAGTAAATGAAAGAGAAAGCCACCAGGGCAAAAATACTATAGATGCAAGATAGAAAAGAGTAGTGAATGCTTTCTTTTTTGCCATTTTTAACCTGTTAATTTTGAATTAACCTGCTTCGTTTGTTGACTCTATGTGATCAAATAGTTCTTTCAAAATGAGTTCTAGACAAGGTATCAAACCTATAAAAAAAAAAAAAGAACCATTTTTTCTTTATCAATTTTTTTGTTTAATATATAAGATGAATTGAACGACGCAGTTCAATCTATTACTTGTTTCAATTGAGTTGCATAGATTTGGATACGCATAAAAAACCACAAAAGGAGTTTTATGGTTATGCCATATACGGCGACTTTGACTCGACTGAACCTTCTAATTAAACTTTTATTATAGAAAAAAACACGATTCTTCTATCTTATCTTTTAACCCCCGCTGCCAAAGCAAGCTACTTTTCTTAAAAGACTTCAATTGGTACGCGCAAGAAATAGGCCAATTCCGCGGCCCTTTGTTCAATTTCTCGGGTAGTCAAATTATCATCAGTACCGGTCAGCGGAATAGCCTCCCTGCCTTTGATGCCCATATAAAGGACACGACGAGCATAAATACCCTCTTTCATTTCTATTCTAACGGATTGAATATCTTTTATAAAGAATCGGAGGAATATGCGACGATTTTTTCCAGGAAATCCCCAACGAAAAATACACACTAGCCCTTCCTTTCTATCGAATCGATCATAGCCACTACCTACATTCCAGTAGATTGTGCACCACAAATAGGAACTAATAAAGAGACCCGCGATCCCGTAGAAAGACATAATGATCCCTTGTGGGAAAAAAAAGATCTGCTGAGACGGAACAAACGATATCAAATTTCTACCAAGATAACTGGAAATACCAACCAATAAGAATCCTAATGAACCTAAAAAAATGATAAGAGCCCAGCAAAAATTACTTAATTTTCGAGACCCCGTTATAAGTTCTATCCATATATGTTCTGATCGACAAATCATACTTGATCCGATTGCATTTTATTGGAATTGAGAGACTACCACAAATGATAATAATTTTTACTTTGTTTATTTTGGTTCCTAGTTGAACTCTCATCAACTAGTACTAGTTTAATCTGAACTAGCACTAGTTTGATGTGAACCTTTAGGAGTAATTCATCAAATTGCTTAGATCTAAAATAATAACGTACCCTTTATATGATTCCAATATCTATATGGATCTATATCCACTAATTTTACATCCACACTCATCGACCCTGATCTTGATCCTGATCTGATTGAAACTAGTTAGAATTCATTTACTAATGGATCATTTTCTGCGGGTCTAGGAACTTTTTCTTTTATCTTCCGCGAAAATTAAGGGTAAATTCTATTTCCTGAAAAAAAAAATAAATATATGTGTTAGGTTACAAGTCTAAGTTTCAAAAACGCGGCTGAGATTGGAGCTTCCCTGCTCTAAATAATTTTGTTTTTTTGAACATAAAGAAATAAAGAAGCCATCGCAATTGCCGGAAATACTAGGCCGACTAAAGGCACAAAAATAGGGGGAAGATTGAAAGTTGTCATAAAATCGGTACCTCGATTTGCTATTTGTACCTATTATTGTTTATTTTTTTTAGGTATTTTTTTGGAAAAAATTTTATTTTTATAATTATACTAATTATTACTAATTATAATTAATATTATTACATATTAGATATTTATTAAGTATCTATAAATTTCAGTATCTATATAGTTAAAATAAGTATATTAAAATAAGTATATAGAATAAGTACGAAGAATGTCGAACCCCAAAAATGGGTTTATCCATCTCTCTACATGAAAGATACGTATGACAATAAACTTGAGTCTTTTTCTTGATTTCTTTATGCTTTGTTCTTGTCTTCTAATTTAATAAAGAAAGAGTTATCTTCAACTTTCGATTCGTTCTACAATTCGATCTTAGGTGACCAAAAAAAATTCCATTCTTTTTAAATTTTATTCTGAGATTTCTGATAAGATAACTACTTCTTTGTTTG